CAAGGATAGGGCTTTGTAGTATGGAAAGAAAAAATGTAAAAAGAGTGATCATCCGATTCTTCTTTTTTTTCTTTTCGCTCGAGAGATTATGTGAAAGAACTGATTATTCAATTTAATAAGTTCAAATTAAAGTAAAAAAGTAAAAGGCATTTTCGTTATAAGCTAAGATCACTCATCGTTATAAAAATAAAATAAGTAAAAAAAAATGGATTCGGCGATACAATAAAAAAAGGATACAAATAGAGATGATTTTGCAATTTTAGCCCATTTTAGCCCATAGTGATTCAAAGCAAAGAAAGTTTAATTTTTTAATGAAGTTATAAATTTTTTTTATAATCATTTTAAATTCATTAATAATATTCTATATACTAATACATTAATAAATCTTTTTTATAATCATTTAAAATTCATTAATAATATTCTATATACTAATATATATACTAATATATATTAAATATTGGTTATTAGTTATATATTGGTTATTAGTTATTAATATTGGTTATTAGTTATTGGTTATTAGTTTACTCAACTCAAGAGTTGCTCAATGAATCGAATCTGTTGATTCGAAATTTCGAGATGGGTAAATGTCATAAATGATGAATTCATTTCTTACCTATGTTACTCTATTTTTGTTAGGACTGCCGTCTCTAATTTATAATTATTATAATAATTATAATAATTGATGAATCAAAAAATTTAACTTTCAATTAGTATTTTTCTTTATCTTCGTCTCTTTTCTTTTAAAACTTGAAATTTAGGGAAGTGCTTTATAAACATATGTATAAAAAGAAGATATTTCATTTAGTTCCTTCATGCCTACTATAACTAGTTATTTCGGTTTTCTACTAGCAGCTTTGACTATAACCTCAGCTCTATTTATCGGTCTGAACAAGATACGACTTATTTGAAATTAATTGACTCAACAATTCATAAAAAAAATTCTTCTGTGGTAGTTTATATATTCTATAGTTTCTTACCGTGTCAATTTTCAATTCTTGGGCATTGAGATTTATGGGTAATACCGATTAATATTTAAGGATAGATATTACCTCTCCTTTTCACCTTTCAAAGAAATTGAAATGATTGAAGTTTTTCTATTTGGAATCGTCTTAGGTCTAATTCCTATTACTTTGGCTGGATTATTCGTAACTGCATATTTACAATATAGACGTGGTGATCAATTGGACCTTTGATTAATTAACATCTCTTTTTTTTGATTGACCTCCTACTCTACTCTACTTTCTTTAATCGACAGGAGGTCAAATTCAGATTGATGTTCAATTATTTCAGTCTTATTTTCGACCTAACAACTAACAAGAATCTAATCACGCTCTGTAGGATTTGAACCTACGACATCAGGTTTTGGAGACCTACGTTCTACCGAACTGAACTAAGAGCGCTTTATTATCCCAATAAATATTTTGTGACCTAACTCGTTTTGGATATATATACTATCATAAATAATAAAATTAAAGATTGATTATATATATCCAATTTTAATCAATCTCAATTGACCCCTCGTTACTGTTCATAAGATAAGTAATAGGTAGGGATGACAGGATTTGAACCCGTGACATTTTGTACCCAAAACAAACGCGCTACCGAGCTGCGCTACATCCCTTTCAATTGGCCTACAGTGTCATTGTAGAGAATCCCTATCTTGTTTTCCACTTCTTTATTTATTTCAGTGATATACCAAATTATCTTGTCATTTCTTATTTTTTTTAGTCGCATATCATTATAACATATAATAATAATAGACTTATATTATATACGTACTAAAGAAATATGAAACCCACGGTAAAAAAAATGAATATTTTTCGGGAATTCTCAGACAGAAAGGGACGTATTTTTTTTTGTTTTACGAAAAGGAATATCTACTGAATCGTTGTACATTTCAATTTGCATTAGGAATTCTGCGTACAAATCCAAGTGTCAGTCATTAACTACATCTACACATATGGTCATATATGTATTACCATTATGTATTAAAAATTAGAATTTTATTACAATAACAAATAACAAAGAAGGAGGATTTTAAATGCGAAATCTAAAAACATACCTTTCCGTGGCACCGGTAGTAAGTACTCTATGGTTTGGGTCTTTAGCGGGTTTATTGATAGAGATCAATCGTTTATTTCCGGATGCGTTGATATTCCCTTTTTTTAATTCGAGTAATTGAGATGGGAAGGGGGGGGGGGAAGAAAATTAGAGATACAATCAAATATCTGTGACTAATCCATCCCCTTCTCTTCTTTTTTGTATAATTAAAATAAATTAAATTAGAAAAGAAAAAGAATAAAAGCGGGCTCACCCTAGTCAAACTAAGAACTCGGGTTTCCAGGCACAAAATGAAATTAATTAATAAATTAATAATAGAATAGAGTGAGAAAGAAAATGGAATAGAAATGGAATAGATGTGGCATGGCACCAATATCATACAAGATAATTCAATGAAAAAGAAAAATTCAATACTGTACAGCGATTCTAAATTATAAATATATAGTTAGAAATCATTATATTACTTATTATTACTATATTGATAGATTGCAACGAAATCTTTCATAATTGGATTTCGAGTTAGCAACTTCTATTTTTTTTTCCTTCCTTTCTTTTCTTCGTTTCGGATCGGAAAATAGAAAAATAGAAGAGTTGAGTCAATCAAAAATCCAAAGGAGGTTCATGGCCAAGGGTAAAGATGCCCGAGTAACGATTATTTTGGAATGTACCAGTTGTCTTCGAAACCGCGTTAATAAGGAATCAAGGGGCATTTCCCGATATATTACTCAAAAAAATCGACATAATACGCCTAGTCGATTGGAATTGAGAAAATTCTGTCCCTCTTGTTCCAAACATACGATTCACGGGGAGCTGAAGAAATAGATCGAACCGATCGCTCGCGTGTCCGCCTTCCATTCCAAGGAAGACGAAAAACGACATATTATATATAACAGATCGTATATTTATTTAAATATAAACAAAGCAATCCTTTTTTTTTTAATTCGAAATAATTTTTGATCCGATCAAAATAAAATAGCATTACATTAGGATTTTCGGGACAAGGAATAAAAAAACTATGGATAAATCCAAGCGACTCTTTCTTAAATCTAAGCGATCTTTTCGTAGGCGTTTGCCCCCGATACAATCGGGGGATCGAATTGATTATAGAAACATGAGTTTAATTAGTCGATTTATTAGTGAACAAGGAAAGATATTATCTAGACGGGTGAATAGATTGACCTTAAAACAACAACGATTAATTACTATTGCTATAAAACAAGCTCGTATTTTATCTTTGTTACCCTTTCTTAATAATGAGAAAGGGTTTGAAAGAAGCGAGTCGACTCCTAGAACTACTGGTCTTAGAATTAAAAATAAATAGGCTTGCTCTTCTTCAATTGAATCAAAATAAAATTCCAATCCGAATTAAAATGCAAATTGACGGTTAAAAAATCTGATAATTCAAATTTTAGTGTTGTGTCGTAATAAAAAAAAAATAATTGGGGAAAAAGAATAAATCTTTTTTTATTGACCGTGTTTGTTCGTTGTGATGACTTTATCATATTATATCCTATTTTATCATACTAATTTCTACTCTACTTTCCCAAGTTCATTTGCCAAGGAATTCCATTTAAAACATTTCACTGGATTTCATTTCTTTCAATCTCCTTATCTTATTTTAAGATCTCATTGGAAATCATATAAAGACAATTCCTATTTAATATAGCTATTTGTGCAAGTATTTTACGATTAAGAAGCAACTGCCTCTTGTACAGATGGTGTATTAATGTACAATAACTGTAGTATACTTTATTGGCTCGAATTACTGCATTTATCCGAGTGATCCACAAACGACGAAAATCTCTCTTTTGCCTACCTCTATCCTGATGAGCCGAAACCAAAGCTCTTATTTTCTGTTGAGTAATAGTTCGAGTAAGTCTTGAACGAGCCCCCCGAAAGCTTGATGCAAATAAACGAATTTTGGTTCTACGTCTTCGAGCTATATATCCTCGTTTAATTCTAGTCATTGAATAAATGAAACTTTGATGAATAACTAATTGATTTCTTTTCTTTCAGTTATTTCCTTTCCCTTTCCTAGTCTATTAATAACAAAACGGATTCTTCCAATGTATAAAATAAAAATTCCAATGGCTTTTGCTACTATAACCTTCCCGACCACGATTTTTTCTTTTTTTTCTAGGCTTCTCGCCTCGAAATAAGAAATTGTATTGATACTAGGTATTAAAAAAACATAGTAAATAAAGTAAATAAAAAGTAGTAAATAGAAATAGGTATAGTGGGTTCCATCGTTTCTATGGTTACTTCTTAAACGGTGAGGTCCTCTCTATACACCGGAGCCTCTTCCCTCATTTAATTAATGTTATTGTTAACTTGTACAGTTAACACTCTTTGGCTCTACCCATAATTATCCAGTAATAGTTCTTTCACAACGGGACGCACCTATTAACGGTATTTAATTATGAAGATTAGCTGAGTAGCTGACCCTGTTAGTCCGTTCTTGCAAGAGTCAAGAGTAAGGGCATAATCTTTCTGCTCTTTAAATAGGATTTCCCTGCTTAATGAATACCATTTGCTACCAATGGGGAATTCTTTCTCATCTTAAATTAAAAGTGGAAGTGATTGGATTTGTACCAATGGCAACCATAAATTAATTTGATACCACAATAGAAGGGTATGATAGATCTTTTTTAGATTTTTAGCTATTTTAATTTTTCGTTTCGTATAGTGAATGGTGGTCTTCCATTCTATCCTATTCACTGGTACTGATCATTTATACTGGATCAATTGTTTTTGGCCTAGTCATGATCTGAACGAGTCGCACATACACCCTAGTACATGTTCCTCGTCGCTGAGGACATCCCCCAAGAGCGGGGGATTTCGTGACATTTTTGATTGGCTGTCTTGTGTTTCTAATAAGTTGTTTAATAGTTGGCATGTTGAATCATATACATAATGGGCTGGTTTAGATTGATCCTAACCGGATAATTATGAATAATTTTTATATTAATGGATTCATAGAATATTGTATTAAATTAAACCTGGTAAGAAGATAAAATCTCAAATTGTATATTTGGGTGAAATCCCTCTTATGTTTTATTCAACCGCTACAAGATCAACAAGTCCGTGAGCTTGGGCTTCTGTTGCTGACATAAAAACATCTCTTTCCATGTCTTCGGAAATAACCCATAAGGATTTGCCCGTTCTTTGTACATAAACCCTTGTGATGGTTTCGCGCAGCTTCAGTAGTTCTTCCGCTTCCAGGATAAATTCTCCCGCCTGTGCCTCATAAAAAGAACTAGCAGGTTGATGGATCATTACCCTGATGATATCATAAATAATTATTCTATCTCGCATGATGAAAGGCGAAAAGATAAAGAATAATATAATAAGAAAAAAAGATAGAATTGAACAACCGTACAGGCATCTTTTGCACATTGCATACGGCTCTACAATGGAATTCACTTTTATACCTATACCTTTTTTTTACCTTACATTGAATAAATAGAAAAGATATATAAATACTAAAAATATATATAAATAATATAGTGTCTATCATATTCACATAGGTAAATGATCCAACAACCGCCCTTCCTTTTGGAGTAGTTAAAAATATACTATGATGGTTCCGTTGCTTTATATATTAATTTCGTCTGTTATTTAGCAATCCCAAAGTTTATTTTTTTTTTCAAATATCAAATAAAAATAAGTAAAAAAATAAATTTTATTTTCATATTCTTTCATAAAAATAATATATATTTTTAAGAGTTTTTCGGTGTGAAAACAAAAAAAGTTTGTGACGCTGAAATGGGTCTCCTGATATATCAGATAAAATGGAAATACCCTTTATCTCATACTACTCTTTCGATACATAATGGAATGGAACAATTTTGAAAAAAAAAGATTCTCGTATCGAATTCGAAGTGCCATGCTATTATTACTTAATATTCATATTTCATATATCGCGAAGGCATAGTCTTCTTTTTTCTCTCAAATCAAATAAAAAACTCATTGGCGCCAAGCGTGAGGGAATGCTAGACGTTTGGTAATTGCTCCTCCGACCAGAATAAAAGATCCCATTGAAGCGGCTAATCCCATGCATACTGTTTGTATGTCTGGTTGCACAAATTGCATAGTATCATAAATACCTAATCCAGGTATTACCCATCCGCCGGGAGAGTTTATAAACAAAGAGATATCCTTAGTATCATTCTCTATACTGAGAAATATCATAAGACCAATAAGTTGATTCGAGATATCGCTATCAACCCCTTGGCCTAAAAAAAGTAATCTTTCTCGATAAAGTCGGTTGATTGGGATAAAATTGTATCCCTTCGGAACCGTACATGCATCTTTTGATGCATACAGTTCAACACAAATCGCGAAAAAAACAAGAATCAATGTGTAGATTCTTGTTTTTTTTTTTTTTTGTCATAGCAAGCTCTGTCTAACTTGTAACAAATAACAAAGGGGCTTTTTCTTTCATTTAAAAAAAGATGAGTTTTGGCCTTTTTCTATTTATATAGAAATAGAATTTCTATATATCAATGGAATAAAAAAAGATTCACTAAACTTATCGGAGTAACTTCTCATTGATGTATTGTTTCATCGAAATCCAATCCAAATCACGATGTAATTTTCTTGTTCCTGAATGGTCTTCTTGAATTCTTTTAGGTTTATGCTCTACTCCGAGTAAAGATCGAACCGATTTTTATTTGCATATATAGAACAAATGCTCCAATACTACGTCTTTTTGCTACGACTTCTTTATTTTTCAATTAATTTCATATCTCCCGCCAAATATTAAATATTCAATGCATTCATCATATTACTCGATTTATTAACAGTTTTAGATCACTTCTATTTATATTTAATATTTATATTATATTAGAGATTATAAATCGAATATTATATAAATAAATTATAAATAGAATATGATATAAGTCGAAATCATAGATATATTACCTATTGGTTTTTTTTTCTAAACGGAGCCTGGATACTTCATTTTATTGTTTGAACTAAGCCAACCATAAATTATTCTAATTGCTAATATTAATCTGTATACCCCCCTAAAAAATAGATTTAATTGTACTTCATTGCATTTCACGCTCCAAATTTTGGATAATTTAATCAATCTTTGTTGGGCGAAAGAGAGGATATCTCAATCGGGAAAGAGAACGGGGAAATACCATATGACCCAATATATCTGACAAGTCGCACTATATGTCAACCCACGATGAATCTTCGTCTCCAGGACTTCGAAAAGGTACTTTTGGAACACCAATAGGCATTAAATGAAAGAAAGATTAAGTACTATATCTCACTTTGATGTGAAAGCGTAAAAATAGGTTTATTGTCTTAATAATATCTTATCTTTTATCATATTTTATCCATAGATTGAATAAGTTCATAAAAAAGGAAGACAGAATCGATAAAGGAAAATTCTTACAAGTGGATCCTTTGGATGATGAACAAATATAGATGCAGTTACTAATATAAAATGCTATCAACGCCCTACCATTGCGTATTGGTACTTATCGGGTGTAGAATAAATCTGCTTCTTTTTGTTCCTACGTTCCATTATTATTGAAAGACTTTCTTACTAAAAGAATAGAACAAATATTAATCCTTTCCCCGAGATAATCCACTAAAAAAGTAAGAGCAATCGTATATTTTACAATGCAATAAAGTTACATAGCGTATATTTTTGATTGATAAAGGGGTATTTCCATGGGTTTGCCTTGGTATCGTGTTCATACGGTCGTATTGAACGATCCCGGCCGTTTGATTTCTGTCCATATAATGCATACAGCTCTGGTTGCTGGTTGGGCCGGTTCGATGGCTCTATATGAATTAGCTGTTTTTGATCCCTCTGACCCTGTTCTTGATCCAATGTGGAGACAGGGTATGTTCGTTATACCCTTCATGACTCGTTTAGGAATAACCAATTCATGGGGGGGTTGGAGTATTACCGGGGGGACTATAACGAATCCGGGTATTTGGAGTTACGAAGGTGTGGCTGGCGCACATATTGTGTTTTCTGGCTTGTGCTTTTTGGCAGCTATCTGGCATTGGGTGTATTGGGATCTAGAAATATTTTGTGATGAACGTACAGGAAAACCCTCTTTGGATTTGCCCAAGATCTTTGGAATTCATTTATTTCTCTCAGGAGTGGCGTGCTTTGGTTTTGGCGCATTTCATGTAACAGGATTGTATGGTCCTGGAATATGGGTATCCGATCCTTATGGACTAACGGGAAGGGTACAAGCTGTAAATCCAGCATGGGGTGTGGAAGGTTTTGATCCTTTTGTTCCGGGAGGAATAGCCTCTCATCATATTGCAGCAGGAACCTTGGGCATATTGGCGGGTCTATTCCATCTTAGTGTCCGTCCGCCTCAACGTCTATACAAAGGATTACGTATGGGAAATATTGAAACCGTTCTTTCCAGTAGTATCGCTGCGGTCTTTTTTGCAGCTTTTGTAGTTGCTGGAACTATGTGGTATGGCTCGGCAACTACCCCGATTGAATTATTTGGTCCCACTCGGTATCAATGGGATCAAGGATACTTCCAACAAGAAATATATCGAAGAGTTAGTGCTGGGCTAGCCGAAAATCAAAGTTTATCTGAAGCTTGGTCTAAAATTCCTGAAAAATTAGCCTTTTATGATTACATCGGCAATAATCCGGCAAAAGGGGGATTATTCAGAGCGGGCTCAATGGACAACGGGGATGGAATAGCTGTTGGTTGGTTAGGACACCCGATCTTTAGAGATAAAGAAGGGCGTGAACTTTATGTACGTCGTATGCCTACTTTTTTTGAAACATTTCCGGTTGTTTTGGTAGACGGAGACGGAATTGTTAGAGCCGATGTTCCTTTTAGAAGGGCAGAATCAAAATATAGTGTCGAACAAGTAGGTGTAACTGTTGAGTTCTATGGCGGTGAACTCAATGGAGTCAGTTATAGTGATCCGGCTACTGTGAAAAAATATGCTAGACGTGCTCAATTGGGTGAAATTTTTGAATTAGATCGTGCGACTTTGAAATCCGATGGTGTTTTTCGTAGCAGTCCGAGGGGTTGGTTTACTTTTGGACATGCTTCGTTTGCTCTGCTCTTCTTCTTCGGACACATTTGGCATGGTGCTAGAACCTTGTTCAGGGATGTTTTTGCTGGTATTGACCCGGATTTGGATGCTCAAGTCGAATTTGGAGCATTCCAAAAAATTGGAGATCCAACTACAAGAAGACAAGTAGTTTGATACAATATTGTTTTGTTATTTTTTGTCTTTAGTTTTGTGATTTGATATAGGCTACCGGATAAATCTTGATTTGAATCCCTGTCTTTTCTTTGACTCTTGCCTTGTTCTTTCTTTTCTTTATCCGGGAGACAATCTCAAATGAACAGGTATGGAAGCTATAATTGTAAACCACGATCGAATCTATGGAAGCATTGGTTTATACATTCCTCTTAGTCTCAACTCTAGGAATACTTTTTTTCGCTATCTTTTTTCGAGAACCGCCTAAAGTTCCAACTAAAAAGATGAAATGATTTTTCATTATCTCAATTGAAAGTAATGAGCCTCCCAATATTCAATATTGGTAGGCTCATTACTTCAACTAGTCTCCGTGTTCCTCGAATGGATCTCTTAGTTGTTGAGAGGGTTGCCCAAAAGCAGTATATAAGGCGTACCCAGTAAAACTTACAAGTAAACCAGATATAAAGATGGCAACGAGCGTTGCTGTTTCCATTATTATATAGTTTGAAGACCACAATGGATCTATGCTAAGATCATTTATTTACAACGGAATGGTATACAAAGTCAACAGATCTCAATGAATATAAAATAGGATTTATGGCTACACAAACTGTTGAGGGTAGTTCTAGATCTGGTTCAAGACGAACTAGTGTAGGGAATTTATTGAAACCCTTGAATTCAGAATATGGTAAAGTAGCTCCTGGGTGGGGAACTACTCCTTTGATGGGTATCGCCATGGCTCTATTTGCGATATTCCTATCTATTATTTTGGAGATTTATAATTCTTCTATTTTACTGGACGGAATTTCAATGAATTAGATTCACAATAACTATTACCTAGCTTTTCAATACAAAGTGAAGCATTTAGGTCTCTGATTTTTATCCCATTATATTTTGGTAGTTCGATCGTGAAATTTCTTTGTTTCTGTATTTCCGGAATATGAGTGTGCGACTTGTTATATTATAATTGATCCTATAGGATAGGATAGAGAATAGGTCTGTCATCTTGCTAGAGATGGTTTTACTTCGTGGGATATTCTCATTGTATGCTAGTATCTGAAGCACACGGAATATGTAAAATAGATTACTTACATAGTAGTAGAACTATGATTCATACTTAATATTCCGACCTCGTGGCCGGACTTTCAATTTTTTTTTTTCAAAGAGTTAGATTTATAAGTTAGAAATTGAAAGATTTTTATTCTTTCAAATTCCCATTTATGCTTATTTTGATCAAAGTCCAAAGGTTTCTTTAGATTTTTAGTCATTATGTCTATTCATTGAATAAGTGATGATCCAACGGTTCTTACTCAAGGAATTTTTGGACTTAGTTTGACAAGGTTTTATTGACTCATCGTGGTTCTAGTATGAATCTGAGGTTTTAATTGATTCATAGGGTCTTAACAAGAGAATTCCTATCAATAATAAAGAAAATAGTAGTAAAGTCTCATTACACACAAATAAAAATAACAAAACAATAAAGAAAATAGGTAAATAGAAGATTCAAGAGGCCCGATCAACATAGAGATGAATGAGCCGACTTGATATTTTGGCATTATAACCACAATAAAGAGCTTTCGGATTTTTATTCTTTCCTCTCTTCAGAAAAGAGTGCATCATACAATTAGGAAGTTTCGAACACATATCCGATAGAACTTGTATTTGGGTCTTTCTGTTTGAGCCGTATGAGATGAAATTCTCATATACGGTTCTCAGAGGGGGAGTACCTCAGTTTACCTATCTCAATAAAATCTATGATTGGTTCGAAGAACGTCTTGAGATTCAGGCAATTGCGGATGATATAACTAGTAAATATGTTCCTCCTCATGTCAACATATTTTATTGTCTAGGAGGAATTACGCTTACTTGTTTTTTAGTACAAGTAGCTACAGGGTTTGCTATGACTTTTTATTATCGTCCGACCGTTACGGAGGCTTTTGCTTCTGTTCAATATATAATGACTGAAGCTAACTTTGGTTGGTTAATCCGATCAGTTCATCGATGGTCGGCAAGTATGATGGTACTAATGATGATCCTTCACGTATTTCGTGTGTATCTCACTGGTGGCTTTAAAAAACCTCGCGAATTGACTTGGATTACAGGTGTGGTTTTGGCTGTATTGACCGCATCTTTTGGTGTAACTGGTTATTCCTTACCTCGGGACCAAATTGGTTATTGGGCAGTAAAAATTGTAACAGGTGTACCGGAAGCGATTCCTGTAATAGGCTCACCCTTGGTAGAGTTATTACGCGGAAGTGCTAGTGTGGGACAATCCACTTTGACTCGTTTTTATAGTTTACACACTTTTGTCTTACCTCTTCTTACTGCCGTATTTATGTTAATGCACTTCTTAATGATACGTAAGCAAGGTATTTCTGGCCCTTTATAGAGAGTATATATCATAGCTATTTGTAATCAATCATTTATCACTTGGGGTAGGAACAATAGTATTTCATTGCTACAAATATGGATTATTGAAAAGAATAAGACATGTATTTGGATATTTCTCTTCAACTTCACACTTATATATATATATATAAGTTTATTATTTGTTTGGCACTCATAGTTGAAGTGAACTCTTCGAAGATAAAATGGATTATGGGAGTGTGCGACTTGAACTATTGATTGGGCTATGCAGAATATATGTTCTTATCTGCCACATTTGACTTCACAACAAAAATGTGTCTTTATTCCAACCACCGCGAAAGCCCCATACAGAGGATAGGCTGGTTCATTTGAGGAGAATCTTTTTTTCTATGATCAGACTCGATCATGTCGTGTATGAATAGGCTCCGTAAGATCCAGTCGAAAGAATAAGTGATATGGCATGATTTTTTGATTATGTTTTATATATTTCACTTTTTTATATATTTCACTTACTTAATAGTATGTAAATGGATTCATTTCCTTTGTATTGACTTGACTTATTATACTATCGGAGTAAAAGAAGAGATCTAAAGAAGAACAGAAGCTAAATTCTATTAGTAACAAGTAAATCCTTTGTATAAAAAGTCTCGAAATTTTTGGGGATAAAGTTCAATTGCAAGGTCTGAGACGACCCAGAAAGCACTTGATCATAATCAACTTTGTAAGCCTACTTGGGTATTGAGCATTTATATGTAAGAACAGGATTCTTTGCAATCTTTGATTGTTAAAACTCCGAAACGAAAAGGAAACTAGTGAATTTTTATTTACATAGAATCATTCATATATGTGTGGATATGGAT